GAAAATGGGGATGAGGATGAGGATGAGGCAGAAATAATTTATGAAAAAAAAATATATTATGAAGAAGTAGTAAATTTTATTGATTTATATTCTTTTCTTTATAAGAACGGTATTATATTTCTATGGGAAAATCTCACTATGGAGGTCGCTAATAAAATTATAAAATTGATAATATGCCTTGATATTTATGGTGATGCGACGGAAACGGCAAGCGTTCTTATAAACTGCTCTAAAGGAAGCCTACTTGCTTCAAGGACTCTTTGTAATTTCATGAATGAGGGGTCAGACATAAACATAGAGACAATAGGCTGCGGGCAGGTTGGAGGACCGGGAATCTATGCCTTGCTTGGGGGAAGGACACGTTTAGCATTCCCTAACTGTTCGTTCCTGCTTTCTCGACCGAACATTAAATTGGATCCGCGTCTTCCACCCTCAGAATATGAAGTTGATGCAAACATAAAATTGCAGATATGTGGATCTCTACAAGATATTTTTACGGAAAAAACGGGGCAACCTCCTGAATTTATAAGAGATATAGGAAGAAGAGTGCGTTATATGTCCGCGGCAGAAGCCCGAGAGTACGGAATTATCGACGAGATCATACGTGGTTTTAATTTTAAAAAACCTGAGGATGAAACCCAGGAAAAATCAGACAAAAATGGGGAATAAAAAATGCTTAAATTAGATATAGTATTACTTTGTATTCTAAAAGATGCGGTAAAGATCTGGCCGGTATTCTATTATTTGCGAAAGTTTCATAATATGAAATCCTCCTATTTATATGTAGATATCCTCAGCTATTATTACTTGAATCTTCTCAAAGTTATGACTTTTTGCACTGTTATAGCGGTATTTATCGTGAACCCGCTGAACAACAGTGTAACACGAGCTGCTATTATTTGTGCAATTTGGACTAGCAAAGATTGGCTGGCAGGTTGGATATGTATCCATGGTCTGAAAAAGTATACTTCGTTTCAACTGTTCCAAGTCGCCGATCCTAACTATATAATTAAAAATCTACCTGTAATCTTTTTGATTACTTGTTTAGTCAATTTTGTATGGGCTTGGTTGTTTGTGGACACAGAACCAGACGACTTCTATACTCATAAATTTGACTATAAAACTCAAAGATTTTATAAGAGAGAGTTCGTTAATAGTTTTACCTTTAACCACTGGAATATTAAGGACTTGTTCAAGTCTCTTATTATTGTTTTAGTTTTATATCTTAAAAAAGTTAACCCTATCAACACGGATCAAGTAGGATATTTCTATAGAATCTATATGATTACTTTTTTCCTTAATATTCCACTGTTTATAGTATTCAAACTGTTGAGCAAGAAAGTTGACATAATAATGCGAATTCTTATTATCTTTGTCCTGTGTAATGTAAAAGATTACATAGCAGTTTGGGTAATTCTCGACCATGGACACGCTTGCAAAATAGATAAAGTAGATCCATTCTATTTTGCCTATTTGACAAAAAAATTTCCAATATTAATTTTAATTCTTTCTTTATTCAATCTTCTCTGGGCATGTTTGTTGTCAAACGTAGAAGTAGACTATTATTTCTACTATTAAATATTAAAAATTAAAATTAGGAGAGCCTATATGGATAAATCTTTTTGGACTTTAGTAATCTGGTTTTTAAAAGGGTTGGTAAAAGTTTTTTTAATAGTTTTATTTTATATCGGACTTGTCTGGTTTTGGTTATCTGTGGACGCATTCTTAAAGGGTTCTTAAAAATTTTTAATAGTTTTAGTTTATGCGGACGAATTATTAAATTAATTGTATGGGAAAACTAATTGTATGGGAAAACTAATTGTATGGGAAAACTAATTGTATGGGAAAACTAAATCTTAACCATACGATTAGATAGAACGCTCGTTTGAATCTACCATACTTTTTATTTTTAATTAAAAATTATATTTTACACCTGAGGTATATAGTATGCAAATAAAAAAATTAATCGGCAATATAGGGGTAGTTCCTTTCAGTATTTTTGCTATTTGGAGCTACAAACTTAGTAAATTGAAGCAGACACAAATATCCTCTAATTTTAAAAATTTAGGTAATGCCAAGAGGCGGGATGAGTCTGTGTCGGATAATCATAGAAGGAAACATAAAAAATTTGATAAAAATTTTGATATAGTAGATCTAGAGAATAAAACCCGTGGACTGGCATCCGAACATCTAAGTGTTGTTATCAATTACTTTAGAGACACCGATCGATTTAAAGAAGATTTAGAACAACGCATCCTAGATCTAGAGGGTGCAAGGAATCAACTGAAAGAAAGAAAGCAACAGCGTGCATTAGATCAAAGGAGAACCAGGGAGATATCGATGGGGGATTTTGACCAATACACCCTGGATATAGAGAGATTAAGGAATAAAATTAAATTAAGTGAGCTACAGTACGAATTAGATCAAAGTAAAGACGAGGAGATAGATAAAAAGCTCAATAAAATAGAGGACGGCTTGCAATATTATAAAAGAGAAATAATATACCCTGATAATGGTCCTGATAATGGTCCTTTTCAACAGAAAAAAATAGATCAGGAGAACGAAATAGATCCAGATAAAAAAAGCAATGAAGAGGGCAGTGATAATAAGAGTCATCCCGATTATAGCCATTTGTGGGTTCAATGCAAAAGTTGTTATGGAATAAATTATAAATCGCTTTTTAATTCAAAACTGTATATTTGTGAATGGTGCCAATCACATGTGCAAATGAATAGTTCAGATAGAATAGGCTTTTTGGTTGATTCAGACACTTGGTCTCCTATGGATGAGGACATGTTCTCTCTGGATCCCATTGAATTTGATTATGAAAAAGAAGTGAAGCCTTTTGATTTTGTTAAATGGGAGTCTGGGGTAGACGAAATAATTGAGGAGATACACGAGAACTTAAAAGAACTTATAAAAGAAAGGGAGAAGGCTGAGCAAGAGCATCTTGCTGCAGAAGCAAAAGATAAGACTGAGCAAGAGCCTCTTGATGCAGAAGAAGAAGATAAGACTGAGCAAGAGCCTCTTGATGCAGAAGAAGAAGATAAGACTGAACAAGAGCATCTTGATGCAGAAGAAGAAGATAAGACTGAGCAAGAGCCTCTTGATGCAGAAGAAGAAGATAAGACTGAACAAGAGCATCTTGATGCAGAAGAAGCAGAAGAAGATAAGACTGAACAAGAGCATCTTGCTGCAGAAGAAGAAGATAAGACTGAGCAAGAGCATCTTGATGCAGAAGAAGAAGAAGAAAAGGATAAGACCTATGAAGAGCGCCTCAATTATTATCAAAGCGAGACAGGCTTAAATGATGCTATTCAAACAGGCATAGCTGAAATAAAGGGTATTCCGGTAGCACTTGGGGTTATGGATTTTAAGTTTATAGCGGGTACTATGGGGTCCGTAGTTGGAGAAAAAATTACCCGTTTGATCGAGTATGCTATCAAAGAATTTCTACCCCTTGTTATAATATGTGCTTCTGGGGGTGCGCGTATGCAAGAAGGGAGTTTGAGCTTGATGCAAATGAGTAAAATAGCTTGTGCATTATATACTTATAAATTAGATAAAAAACTATTTTATGTATCAATCCTTACATCTCCTACGACTGGTGGGGTGACAGCTAGTTTTGGTATGTTGGGGAATGTAATTATTTCCGAACCCGGGGCCGTCATTGCATTTGCGGGCAGAAGAGTAATTGAAGAAACATTGCATATAGAAGTCCCTGAGGGTGCCCAAGAGACCGAATATTTATTCCAAAAGGGCGCCTTCGATCTAATCCTTTCACGTAAGTATTTTAAAAGAATTCTGTCTTTGCTATATCTCTTTCACAATTACCGGCTTGCTTTTGCTTAATTGATAAATTGTATTCAATTATTAAATAAAGTCAATGAAAATGAAATAGACTGTTTTGTTAAATTAATTTATATATTTATATAATATTTATATAACCTCTTGTTCTTATACTTATAGATATAGAATTGATAAGAGGTTATTGTTCCTTTAACTTTATTATCATTACCCTTTTTTATATCTTTATATTTTGTGTTACAAAAAGAAGTTTATACTATGATCTTAGTATGATGTAAGTAGCAGCCGGGCAAGTGTGTGCCCCTATCGTCTAGTGGTTCAGGACATCTCTCTTTCAAGGAGGCAGCGGGGATTCAATTTCCCCTGGGGGTAGAGTACTAATAAAGGAGTTTTATCAGTGATTACCAATAAATCTAAAAATTAAAATTATTCTTACCGGGTCGATGCCCGAGTGGTTAATGGGGACGGACTGTAAATTCGTTGGCAATATGTCTACGCTGGTTCAAATCCAGCTCGGCTCAATAATTCACCGATATACCATATACCATAAGATTATAAACTGAGACAAACATAATATATGCCTCCCTGGGATTGTAGTTCAATTGGTCAGAGCACCTCCCTGTCAAGGCGGAAGCTGCGGGTTCGAGCCCCGTCAGTCCCGATGGATTCGATCAATACATCAATTCAACCTCCTCTTTTTTATGAAAGGTGTTTATAGGGACAGATTATTATTTCATTCCTAAGAGAGTTTTTTGCACTTTATCTCACTCGAAAAATTTATCGAGCTTTTTATCTCATTATAATATTTTATAAAAATAAAATAAAAATATATAACCTGAGACTTTTAATTAAAATAATTAAACAGGGCAATAACGAGTTATATAAATTTATTTTATTATATATGATATTAGTTTATCTCTATTATAATTATATTAGTAGAACAGAATAGGAAACTTATATTATGTGGATTAGGCGACACCCAGGGTTGAACTGGGGAAAAGGGATTTGCAGTCCCCCGCCTTACCACTCGGCCATGCCGCCAAAACTAAATATTTTATTTTTTGCATATTTAATAATTGGTATGAAAAAGTATAGGTACCTAAAATAAGGACAAGTTATAATTGCTCAAGTTTACTCTGTAAAGTAAATATGAATTGGATTGTTTTGATCGAAACGAACGGGGCACTTTTTGTAAGAAGTGATCCCTTATTGATCTGTCTTATTGGGAATTAAGAAGAGCATCCTTGAATTAAAACAAAAATTGCTCTAATTTTAGTAAGCGTTGTTTGTTTTCCGGGGTAGTATCAATTGGTTGAAATACTTGAAGATTAATTCCTTTATGGGGGATAATACCTGTTGGTACCAAATTGAAAAGATTAATGCTATTTTAATTTTATAGATATAGATCATAATATAATTAATATAAAAATAAAATAATAAATAAGAATAATGGCTTTTACCATGTATTGAGTATTGACAGTCAATTTACAGTAGAAGAGAAGATTCCGTCGGAACAGCTTTTTGGGGTACCTCATATCTCATTTTTTTAAGGGAGTAAAATTAGAATCATAGTAAAAATCAAAAAAATGACAAGAAGGTATTGTAACATCGATTTGGACGGGATGAGGGATGCAAGAGTTCATTTGGGCCATAAGATTAAACAATGGAACCCTAAAATGGCGCCTTATATCTTGGAAAAGTGTAAAGATAAGCATATTAGAAATCGTAACGATAAGCATATTATAAATCTTATCAAAACTGCACGTTTTTTATCAGAAGCTTGCAATTTGATTTTTTATGCGGCAAGTAGGGGGAACCAATTTTTAATTGTGGGTACAAAAAAAGAAGTCGCTGATTTAGTAGCACGAGCTGCAATAAAGGCTCGATGTCATTATGTTAATAAAAAATGGCTTGGCGGTATGTTAACAAATTGGTCCACTACCAAAAAGGGGCTTTATAAGTTCAGAGACTTAAAAATAAAACAAAAAATGGGCAGGCTTAAACAGCTTAACAAAAGAGATGTCACTAGGTTAAAAAGACAATTAGCTCACTTACAAGAATACTTGGGTGGCATTAAATATATGACGAGATTGCCCGATATTGTAATCATTCTTGATCAGCATAAAGAATATATTGCACTTCTAGAATGTATTACTTTGGGAATCCCAACAATTTGTTTAATTGATACAAATTGTGACCCTGATCCTGTAGATCTTCCGATTCCAGCAAATGATGACACTAGATCTTCAATACAATTAATTCTTAATAAATTAGTATTTGCAATTTGCAAGGGCCGTTCTAGCGAGAAACTAAAGACTTCAAAGACTTATAATGAATAAAATAAAAAGAAATAAGATTGCGTCCAATAGGATTTGAACCTATGCCAAAGGTTTAGAAGACCTACGTCCTATCCATTAGACAATGGACGCTTTCATTCATTCGGATTCTTTTTTGTGTTTAGAACAAAAAAAATTGGGGTGTATGTAATGTATATGATGTATATATTATATTTATATGTACAGTCTATGTATATAGTATATTTGTCAAGTTAGGAGAGATGGCTGAGTGGATTAAAGCAGCGGATTGCTAATCCGCTGTACTAGTTTTTTGTACCGAGGGTTCGAATCCCTTTCTTTCCTTTTATTTTTATGACTTGTTATTTATCTTTCTAGAAATAGCTTTTATTTTTCATAGTAAAACATGTGAAATAGCGAAAACCCTCATAAAAATAAAAATGGGGCGTGGCCAAGCGGTAAGGCATCGGGCTTTGGTCCTGATATTCGGAGGTTCGAACCCTCTCGCCCCACGGAGCATATTTAAATAATTTTTTTGACAAAATCAAAAGAACGATTGGGTTGCAAAAATAAAATATTTTTAATTGTCGTTCTATCTCTTATCTTAATCTTATGGCAAACATAAATTAAATGGGCGAGGAAGAGACTATCAAAATTTTTGATCAATTTACCGAGGTACCTATTATTTTATTATTGATACCCTGTTTTGACTGTATCGCACTATGTATCATTGTATCATTTGAGAGCCAAAAAATATTATCTTCAATTAGAATTTTAAATGGATAAATTAAAAAGATATTTCGAGTTAGATAGATTTCAACAACACAACTTCATATACCCACTTATTTTTCAGGAGTATATTTATGCACTTGCTCATGATCGTGGTTTAAATAAATCAATTTTTTTTGAAAATCCGGGTTATGACAATAAATTTAGTTTACTAATTGTGAAACGTTTAATTACTCATTTAATAACTCAAATATATCAACAAACTCATTTTATTATTTTTTATAATGATTTTCAAAAAAAAGTTAAAAAAAAATTTGTAGGGTACACCACAAATTTTTATGCTAAAAAGATATTGGAAGGTTTTTTGGTTGCTGTGGAAGTTCCATTTTCTCTACAATTATTGTCTTACCTAGAAAGAAAAGAAAGAGTGAAATCTCATAATTTTCGATCAATTCATTCAATATTTCCTTTTTTAGAGGACAAATTTACGCGTTTAAATTATGCGTTAGATTTATTGATACCCCACCCCATTCATCTAGAAATCTTGGTTCAAACTCTTCGATACTGGGTAAAAGATGTATCTGCTTTGCATTTATTACGATTTTTTTTTCACGAGTATCAAAATTGGCATAATTTTTTTATTCAAAATAAAAATAAAAGCTTATTCTTGTTCTTATATAACTTTCATGTATTTGAATATGAATCTATTTTTATTTTTATCCGCAACAGCTCTTCCCATTTACGCTCAATATCTTATAAAAATTTTCTTGAACGAATTTATTTCTATCAAAAAATTATATTTAATAAGGTTTTGAAGCCTATTCTATGGATGTTCAAAGAACCCTTACTGCATTATGTTAGGTATCAAGGAAAATGCACTTTGGCTCTAAAAGGTGCGTCTCTTTTGGTGAATAAATGGAAATTTTATCTGATAAAATTTTGGCAATATTATTTTTACATTTGGTCTCAACCAAGAAGGATCCATATAAATCAATTATCCAATCATTCCCTTAATTTTCTCGGCTATATTTCAAGTGTGAAATTAAACCCTTCAATGGTACGGAGTAAAATGATAGAAAATTCATTTATAATGGAGAATGCTTTTAAAACGTTTGATACCCTAATGCCAATTACTCCAATGATCCTATCATTGTCTAAAGCAAAATTTTGTAACGTCTTAGGCCATCCTATGAGTAAGTCAGCCTGGACTGATTTAGCAGATTATGATATTCTTGACCGATTCGGGCGTATATATAGAAATCTCTCTCATTATCATAGCGGATCCTTGCAAAAGATGAGTTTATGTCGAATAAAATATATACTTCGGCTTTCTTGTGCTCGAACTTTGGCTCGTAAACATAAAAGTACGGTACGTGCTTTTATGAAAAGATTAGGAGTGGGTTTATTAGACAAAATTTTTACAGAGGAAGCAAAAGTTTTTTCTTTGACCCTCTCAAAAGTTGAAGAAACTTCAGGGAAGTTATATATAAGTCATCTTTGGTATTTGGATATTATTTCGATCAATGAGCTGGCAAATCATTACGGATTTGCTATGATACCTTATAAATTAAATAAATTAAATAATATAAACAAAAAATAGAAAGTATCCCCTATAATCTAATAATCTAAATGATGAATAGATAATAGAAAACTAATTTATTTATATTTAATAAATATAAATAAAATATAAATTTAAAAATTAGTAGTGGGTTATCAAACAGAATATTTCGGTAAAAAATTAGGTTTATGTTCCATTGCTTCATCTTTTGATCAACTTGTTAAAAATGCATATAGGGAACACATTAAGAGATCCACTCGAAATTAAAATATACGTATTAGAGGGCGGCCCTATTAGCATGCATCCAGTAGGAATTGAACCTACGAATTAGCCAATTATGAGTTGGGCGCTTTAACCATTCAGCCATGGATGCTTAGGTTTAGGGGGAATTCTCGTACATGGTGAATAATAAATCAATTAACATTTAATTTATAGGAAGGTAGACAAATGGAAAAAAACTAAGACATTAATAAAAATTATGTGTTTTAAATTTTAAATGGAGAGAGGTTGGGTGAGATTAAAAATTCTCTATATTTGTCAAAGTCATGGGCACACAGCAAATTAAATTTAGCGGATCTTCACAAATATAATATAAAAGCTCTCTATTTGATAGTACCTCTTCCTATATGGATTATGGATTATCTATGAATTCTATATGTACCCGGAAATGAATGATACATTGTAAAACCCCTTACTATTTCAAAAGTAAAATAGAAATATTAGAGTTGTTTCCTGAATTTTAAAAAGAGTATTTTAGGTATCCCAATAACATAACAAAAAAGTGTAGCATATATGCATCTAATGGGGGTTCGTAGCGGTGGAGTAACTGGATAGGAAAAAAGTAATTCGATTTTTTATTTATTTATATTTATGGATTAAATTTGATTTAATACAAGCCCAAAAAGTTGAAAAAGGGCCAAATATATAAAGATATATTATTTACATTTATAATATATCTAAAAATCAAGTTTAATGAAATCTATTCCTAATATTTAATATTTTAATATTAAATGGAATGTATGGATCTGTCTGAAAACATAGTCTTTGTTTTGCTCGAATAAATAACTATTAGAATTAAAATTTACATCAAAGAGAAGCAAATGAAAGGCTTTAGTAAAGATTATCGTAGAGTCGAGAATGAGTTTTTTATTCTGTACATACCAGATCATGAATTAATAACTGCATTAAATTGAAAAAAAAATCCCAATTGTTTCGAACTTTATATTTTTTGAATGGAATACTTAAGTAACTTACATGAAGTATGGGATCCTATTACATGGTATTTGTATTTCTTTGAGATTACTCTTTATTATTCAGATTACTCTTTATTATTCTTAAACAAGTCCGCGAGATATTTTAGTTGATAAATTACGAGTCTTTACTTTTCCTCTTGCTTCTTTTATGATTAAGATAGATGAATCCACGGATCTATGTGTCCCTATATATAGATACTATGGATTAACGAAAATGTGCCAAAGTTCTATTTGCCTCTGCCATTCTATGAGCCTCTTCCTTTTTGCGTATGGCCCCGCCTCGACCTTTGGCAGCATCTACTAACTCAGAACTTAATTTTAAAGCCATATTTTGACCCGGCCGTTTTCGGGATGCTACT